GTTAATGTAGCTTAACTAACCCAAAGCAAGGCACTGAAAATGCCTAGATGAGTCATAAGACTCCATAAACACAAAGGTTTGGTCCTGGCCCTTCCGTTAGTTTTTAATAAAATTATACATGCAAGCTTCCACGCCCCAGTGAGAATGCCCTTCAGATCCCTATAACCGATCAAAAGGAGCGGGTATCAAGCACACTCAACGAGTAGCTCACGACGCCTTGCTCAACCACACCCCCACGGGACACAGCAGTAATAAAAATTAAGCCATGAACGAAAGTTTGACTAAGTTATATTAATTAAAGGGTTGGTAAATTTCGTGCCAGCCACCGCGGTCATACGATTAACCCAAACTAACGGGCCCACGGCGTAAAGCGTGTAAAAGATTTATCAACACTAAAGTTAAAATTTAACCAAGCCGTAAAAAGCTACCGTTAATACAAAATATACTACGAAAGTGACTTTACTACTTCTGATTACACGATAGCTAAGACCCAAACTGGGATTAGATACCCCACTATGCTTAGCCCTAAACATAAATAATTCACTTAACAAAATTATCCGCCAGAGAACTACTAGCAACAGCTTAAAACTCAAAGGACTTGGCGGTGCTTCACACCCCCCTAGAGGAGCCTGTTCTATAATCGATAAACCCCGATAAACCTCACCACCTCTTGCTAATCCAGTCTATATACCGCCATCCTCAGCAAACCCTTAAAAGGAAAGAAAGTAAGCACAATCATCACACGTAAAAAAGTTAGGTCAAGGTGTAACCCATGAGGTGGGAAGAAATGGGCTACATTTTCTAAACAAGAACACACCATACGAAAGTTCTTATGAAATTAATAACTAAAGGTGGATTTAGTAGTAAACTAAGAATAGAGAGCTTAATTGAACTGGGCCATGAAGCACGCACACACCGCCCGTCACCCTCCTCAAATAATCACCCCAAAACAATATATAAATTAACATAAAATCATAAGAGGAGACAAGTCGTAACAAGGTAAGCATACTGGAAAGTGTGCTTGGATAAACCAAAGTGTAGCTTAAATAAAGCATCTGGCCTACACCCAGAAGATTTCACATCTAATGACCACTTTGAACAAAAGCTAGCCCAAACAACAAACAACCCAACTACCAAACTATAATTAAACAAAACATTTAGTTACGCACTAAAGTATAGGAGATAGAAATTTTTCAACTGGAGCCATAGAGATAGTACCGCAAGGGAAAGATGAAAGAAGATTTAAAGTAAAAAACAGCAAAGATTATCCCTTTTACCTTTTGCATAATGAGTTAGCTAGAACAACTTAACAAAGAGAACTTAAGCTAAGCCTCCCGAAACCAGACGAGCTACCTACGAACAATCCTTGGGATGAACTCATCTATGTTGCAAAATAGTGAGAAGATTTATAGGTAGAGGTGAAAAGCCAAACGAGCCTGGTGATAGCTGGTTGCCCAGAACAGAATTTTAGTTCAACTTTAAATTTACCTAAAAACCTCAAAATTTTAATGTAAATTTAAAATATAATCTAAAAAGGTACAGCTTTTTAGACAAAGGATACAACCTTATTTAGAGAGTAAACATAGCCATAAACCATAGTAGGCCTAAAAGCAGCCACCAATTAAGAAAGCGTTAAAGCTCAACAACCAAAAAACCATAATACCAAAAACCTCTGGACAACTCCTAATATAATACTGGGCTAATCTATTTAAATTATAGAAGAAATAATGCTAATATGAGTAACAAGAATTATTTTCTCCTTGCATAAACTTATAACCGAAACGGATGCCCGCTGATAATTAACAACAAAATAAAAATAATCAACCAATAAACAACCTATTAATCCAATTGTTAAACCAACACAGGAATGCAACCAAGGAAAGATTAAAAGAAGTAAAAGGAACTCGGCAAACACAAACCCCGCCTGTTTACCAAAAACATCACCTCCAGCATTACCAGTATTGGAGGCACTGCCTGCCCAGTGACATAAGTTAAACGGCCGCGGTATTCTGACCGTGCAAAGGTAGCATAATCATTTGTTCTATAAATAAGGACTTGTATGAATGGCCACACGAGGGTTTTACTGTCTCTTACTTCCAATCAGTGAAATTGACCTTCCCGTGAAGAGGCGGGAATAGCATAATAAGACGAGAAGACCCTATGGAGCTTCAATTAACTTACCCAATCAGAACCTACTCAAGTCAACCAAAACGGGATAAAATAACTCTGCACATGGGTCAGCAATTTAGGTTGGGGTGACCTCGGAGAACAAAACAACCTCCGAGTGATATAAATCTAGACATACCAGTCGAAATAAATTATCATTAATTGATCCAAAAACCTTTGATCAACGGAACAAGTTACCCTAGGGATAACAGCGCAATCCTGTTCGAGAGTCCATATCGACAACAGGGTTTACGACCTCGATGTTGGATCAGGACATCCTAATGGTGCAGCAGCTATTAAGGGTTCGTTTGTTCAACGATTAAAGTCCTACGTGATCTGAGTTCAGACCGGAGCAATCCAGGTCGGTTTCTATCTATTAACTAGCCTCTCCCAGTACGAAAGGACAAGAGAAGCAAGGCCCACTTAAACATAAGCGCCTTAAGACCTATAAATGATATAATCTTAATTTAGCCAGTCTAACTACATCATTAAGCCCAAGAACAGGGCTCGTTAGGGTGGCAGAGCCCGGTAATTGCGTAAAACTTAAACCTTTACATTTCAGAGGTTCAACTCCTCTCCCTAACATTATGATCATAATTAATATTCTCTCACTAATTATCCCAATCCTCCTAGCCGTAGCCTTCCTGACACTAGTAGAGCGGAAAGTACTAGGCTACATGCAACTCCGAAAAGGCCCCAACATCGTAGGACCCTACGGACTCCTACAACCAATCGCGGACGCCGTAAAATTATTCACCAAAGAACCCCTACGACCACTCACCTCCTCCACATCCATATTTATTACAGCCCCCATCCTAGCCTTAACCCTGGCCCTAACTTTATGAATCCCACTACCCATACCATATCCTCTCATCAATATAAACCTAGGAGTCCTATTTATACTAGCAATGTCAAGTCTAGCTGTCTACTCAATCCTATGATCTGGATGAGCATCAAATTCAAAATACGCACTAATTGGAGCCCTACGAGCCGTGGCCCAAACCATTTCATATGAAGTAACCCTAGCCATTATTCTCCTATCAGTACTTCTAATAAACGGGTCCTTCACTCTATCCACACTAATCACTACCCAAGAACACCTATGACTAATCTTCCCAACATGACCCCTAGCCATAATATGATTTATCTCCACCCTAGCGGAGACCAATCGTGCCCCATTCGACTTAACAGAGGGAGAATCAGAACTAGTTTCGGGATTTAACGTAGAATACGCAGCAGGCCCATTCGCCCTATTTTTCCTAGCGGAATATGCCAATATCATCATAATAAATATCCTCACAACTACTCTATTCCTCGGGGCATTTCACAGTCCATACATACCCGAATTATACACCATCAACTTCACCCTGAAAACATTAATACTGACAATCCTATTCTTATGAATTCGAGCATCATATCCACGATTCCGCTACGACCAGTTAATGCACCTCCTATGAAAAAATTTCCTGCCCCTTACACTAGCCCTATGCATATGACACATAGCCCTACCCGTAATTACAGCTAGCATTCCCCCTCAAACGTAAGAAATATGTCTGACCAAAAGAGTTACTTTGATAGAGTAAATAATAGAGGTTCAAGCCCTCTTATTTCTAGGACAATGGGAATCGAACCCAACCCTAAGAAATCAAAAATCTTCGTGCTACCCAAAATACACCACATCCTACAGTAAGGTCAGCTAAATAAGCTATCGGGCCCATACCCCGAAAATGTTGGTTAACCCCCTTCCCATACTAATAAAACCCCCCATCTTCATCATAATTATAACAACCGTCGTATTAGGAACCATAATTGTCTTAACAAGTTCTCATTGACTAATGATCTGAATTGGGTTCGAAATAAACATGCTAGCAATTATTCCGATTCTGATAAAAAACCTTAGCCCCCGAGCCACAGAAGCCTCCACAAAATACTTCCTAATCCAAGCCACCGCATCCATACTCCTAATACTAGGCATTATTATTAACCTAACAACCTCAGGACAATGAGCAATCTTAAAGCTCCCGAGCCCAACAGCATCAAACCTCCTAACTATCGCTCTAGCAATAAAACTTGGAATAGCCCCATTTCACTTCTGAGTGCCTGAAGTAACACAAGGAACCCCACTATCGTCAGGCATGATTTTACTCACATGACAAAAAATTGCACCCCTATCCGTTCTTTACCAAATTACGCCGTCAACCAAACCCAACCTACTAATCACCATAGCAATTGCATCAATACTAGTGGGAGGATGAGGAGGACTAAATCAAACCCAACTTCGAAAAATCCTAGCCTATTCATCAATTGCTCATATAGGATGAATCACCATTATCGTAATATATAATCCTACCCTAATGCTCCTAAACCTAATAATCTACATCACCATAACACTTGGAACATTTATACTATTTATATACAACTCATCTACAACAACACTGTCACTATCCCACACATGAAACAAATTACCCTTCATAACATCCCTAATCCTAGTACTAATGCTATCACTCGGAGGACTTCCCCCATTATCGGGCTTCGTACCCAAATGACTAATTATTCAAGAACTAACAAAAAATGATATAATTATTCTACCAACATTCATAGCTATCACGGCACTACTAAACCTATATTTCTACATACGATTATCTTACACTACGGCACTAACACTATTTCCCTCAACAAATAATATAAAAATAAAATGACAATTCGAAAACACAAAAAAGATAACCTTACTACCCCCATTAATCATTATCTCAACGATACTACTCCCAATAGCACCAATAATATCTATCCTAGACTAGGGATTTAGGCTAAACCAGACCAAGGGCCTTCAAAGCCCTAAGTAAGTTTCATCAACTTAATCCCTGCAAACCAACCTAAGGACTGCGAGAATATACCCCACATCAGCTGAATGCAAATCAACTACTTTAATTAAGCTAAGCCCTTACTAGATAGGCGGGCCTCTATCCCGCGAAAATTTAGTTAACAGCTAAATACCCTAATCAACTGGCTTCAATCTACTTCTCCCGCCGTAAAAAAAGGAGCGGGCGGGAGAAGCCCCGGCAGGGTTGAAGCTGCTTCTTTGAATTTGCAATTCAACGTGACGTTTCACCACAGGACTTGGCAAAAGAAGGACTTAAACCTTCATTCTTAGATTTACAGTCTAATGCTATTATCAGCCACTTTACCCATGTTCGTAAATCGATGATTATTCTCCACAAACCATAAAGATATTGGCACCCTTTATCTACTATTCGGTGCATGAGCTGGAATGGCTGGCACCGCCCTCAGCCTATTGATCCGCGCGGAGTTGGGCCAACCAGGCACTCTACTAGGAGATGACCAAATCTACAACGTAATTGTCACCGCCCATGCATTCGTAATAATCTTTTTCATGGTAATACCTATTATAATTGGGGGCTTTGGAAATTGATTAGTACCCCTAATAATTGGAGCCCCCGATATGGCATTTCCTCGAATAAATAACATAAGTTTCTGACTTCTACCCCCCTCCTTCCTACTACTACTAGCCTCTTCTCTAGTTGAAGCCGGCGCAGGTACCGGATGAACAGTTTACCCTCCCCTAGCAGGAAACCTAGCCCATGCAGGAGCTTCCGTAGACTTAACTATTTTCTCCCTTCACCTGGCAGGAGTATCATCTATTCTGGGAGCCATTAACTTTATTACTACTATTATCAACATGAAACCCCCTGCCATATCCCAATACCAAACCCCTTTATTCGTGTGATCCGTACTAATCACAGCAGTACTACTTCTGCTATCCCTACCAGTCCTGGCAGCTGGTATCACTATATTACTTACGGACCGAAATCTAAACACAACCTTTTTTGATCCAGCCGGAGGGGGTGACCCTATCCTATATCAACACCTATTCTGATTCTTCGGACACCCAGAAGTATATATTCTCATCCTACCAGGATTCGGGATAATCTCACACATCGTCACCTACTACTCAGGAAAAAAGGAACCCTTTGGTTATATAGGAATAGTCTGAGCAATAATATCCATCGGCTTCTTAGGCTTTATCGTATGAGCACATCATATATTCACCGTAGGAATAGATGTTGACACACGAGCATACTTCACCTCAGCCACTATAATTATCGCCATCCCTACAGGAGTAAAAGTATTTAGCTGACTAGCTACTCTGCATGGTGGTAATATCAAATGATCTCCTGCCATACTATGAGCCTTAGGATTTATCTTCCTATTCACAGTAGGAGGCCTCACAGGCATTGTGTTAGCAAATTCATCATTAGATATCGTCCTCCACGACACATACTACGTGGTGGCACACTTTCATTACGTATTATCAATAGGAGCGGTGTTTGCTATCATGGGCGGATTCGTTCATTGATTCCCCTTATTTTCAGGATTTATGCTCGATAGTACCTGGGCGAAAATCCACTTCACAATCATATTTGTTGGGGTCAATATGACATTCTTCCCACAACATTTTTTAGGCCTATCCGGAATACCACGACGATACTCTGACTACCCAGACGCCTACACAACATGAAATACAATCTCCTCTATAGGCTCGTTCATCTCACTTACGGCAGTGATACTTATGGTCTTCATAATCTGAGAAGCTTTTGCGTCCAAACGAGAGGTAGAGACGATTGAACTAACATCGACTAATATGGAGTGACTTCACGGATGTCCTCCTCCCTATCACACATTCGAAGAACCTACCTATATTGTATCGAAATAAGAAAGGAAGGAGTCGAACCCTCTAAAACTGGTTTCAAGCCAATGTCATAACCATTATGTCTTTCTCAAATATAGAGGTATTAGTAAAAATTATACGACTTTGTCGAAGTCGAGTTATAGGTGAAAACCCTTTATACCTCTATGGCGTACCCATTTCAAATAGGCCTTCAAGACGCAACCTCCCCTATCATGGAGGAACTAACACACTTCCATGACCACACACTAATAATCGTATTCCTAATTAGTTCACTAGTACTTTACATTATCTCAACTATACTTACCACGAAACTAACACACACAAGCACAATGGACGCCCAAGAAGTAGAAACGGTATGAACAATTTTACCAGCTATTATTCTAATTATAATTGCCTTACCCTCACTTCGAATTCTTTATATTATAGACGAAATTAACAACCCTTCTCTAACTGTAAAAACTATAGGGCACCAATGGTATTGAACCTACGAATATACCGATTATGAAGACCTAAGCTTTGATTCCTACATAATCCCTACGCAAGAACTAAAGCCTGGCGAGCTACGACTATTAGAGGTGGATAACCGAGTCGTACTTCCCATAGAAATAACAATCCGTATACTAATTTCATCAGAAGATGTACTTCACTCATGAGCTGTACCATCTCTGGGACTAAAAACCGACGCCATCCCGGGACGACTAAACCAAACCACTCTAATAGCTATACGACCAGGACTATATTACGGTCAATGCTCAGAAATCTGTGGCTCCAACCATAGCTTTATACCTATCGTTATTGAATCCATCCCATTATCTTGCTTCGAGAAATGGTCCGCCTCAATACTTCAATCACTAAGAAGCTATATAGCATTAACCTTTTAAGTTAAAAATTGTGAGTGCCCTAACCTCTCCTTAGTGAAATGCCACAATTAGACACGTCGACATGATCCACTACAATTGTATCTATAATCCTAACACTATTCATCATTTTCCAATTAAAAATTTCCAAACACCACTTCCCGATAAGCCCAGAATTGAAACCATTATCGACATCAAAAACAAATACCCCCTGAGAAAAGAAATGAACGAAAATCTATTTACCTCTTTCGCTTCCCCTACAATAATAGGCCTTCCCATTGTAACTCTAATTATCCTATTTCCAAGTATGTTATTCCCTTCACCAGGTCGACTGATTAACAACCGCTTCACCTCTATTCAACAGTGACTAATCCAATTAACATCAAAACAAATAATATTAATTCATAATCACAAAGGACAAACATGGACATTAATACTTATATCACTCATTATGTTTATTGGATCTACTAATTTACTGGGTCTACTACCACACTCATTCACTCCCACTACCCAACTGTCTATAAACCTAGGAATAGCCATCCCCCTATGAGCGGGAACGGTCGCCATAGGACTACGACACAAAACCAAAGCATCCTTGGCCCACTTCCTACCCCAGGGAACACCCTCCCCTCTTATCCCGATATTAGTAATTATTGAATCTATTAGCTTACTCATTCAACCCATAGCCTTAGCCGTACGACTGACAGCCAACATCACTGCAGGTCACCTATTAATCCACCTAATCGGTGGAGCCACCCTAGCCCTCACTAACATCAGTATAATTACGGCCCTTATCACTTTCATTATCCTCATTCTACTCACAATTCTTGAGTTCGCTGTAGCCTTGATCCAAGCCTACGTCTTCACTTTACTGGTAAGCCTATACTTACACGATAACACTTAATGACACACCAAACCCATACATACCATATAGTTAACCCTAGCCCTTGACCACTAACAGGGGCTCTGTCAGCCCTCCTTATAACCTCAGGCCTAATCATATGATTCCATTTTAACTCAACCCACCTCCTATTACTAGGTCTTATAACCAACACACTAACTATATATCAATGATGACGAGACATCGTCCGGGAAAGCACATTCCAAGGCCACCACACCCCAACTGTCCAAAAGGGCCTACGATATGGCATAATTCTCTTCATTGTATCCGAAGTATTCTTTTTCGCAGGATTTTTCTGAGCCTTCTACCATTCCAGCCTAGCACCCACCCCTGAACTAGGAGGATGCTGACCCCCCACAGGAATCACACCTCTAAACCCACTAGAAGTTCCTCTACTTAACACCTCAGTACTATTGGCATCGGGCGTATCAATCACCTGAGCCCACCACAGCTTGATAGAAGGAAATCGTAAACACATACTTCAAGCCCTATTCATCACTATTCTCCTAGGCCTCTATTTTACACTTCTACAAGCCTCAGAGTACTACGAGACCCCTTTTACAATCTCCGACGGAGTTTATGGCTCCACTTTCTTCATAGCCACAGGATTCCACGGACTGCACGTGATTATCGGCTCAACCTTCCTAACCGTATGCTTCCTACGACAATTAAAATTTCATTTCACATCCAGCCATCACTTCGGATTTGAAGCCGCTGCCTGATACTGACATTTTGTAGACGTCGTATGACTATTCCTGTATGTATCCATTTATTGATGAGGATCATGTTTCCTTAGTATTAACTAGTACAGTTGACTTCCAATCAACCAGTTCTGGCCATGATCCAGAAGGAAACAATAAACATAATTCTAGCCTTACTCACCAATACAATCCTAGCCTCCTTACTTGTACTAATCGCATTCTGACTCCCCCAGCTAAACATCTACTCGGAAAAAGCCAGCCCCTATGAGTGTGGATTCGACCCTATAGGATCAGCACGCCTACCCTTCTCCATAAAATTTTTCCTAGTAGCCATTACGTTCCTACTATTCGACCTAGAGATCGCACTACTGCTACCCCTCCCGTGAGCATCTCACGCAAACAACTTAATAACCACCCTTACTATGGCACTCGTATTAATCTCCTTACTAGCCGCGAGTTTAGCTTACGAGTGAACCGAAAAAGGACTCGAATGAACAGAATATGATAATTAGTTTAACCCAAAACAAATGATTTCGACTCATTAGACTACGACTAATCTCGTAATTATCAAATGTCCATAGTATACTTTAATATCCTTATAGCCTTCACCGTATCTTTCGTAGGACTACTCATGTATCGATCCCACCTCATATCCTCCCTACTTTGCCTAGAAGGTATAATATTATCACTATTCGTAATAATATCAATAACAATCCTAAACAACCATTTCACACTAGCCAGCATAGCTCCCATCATCCTACTCGTATTCGCAGCTTGTGAAGCGGCCCTAGGACTATCCCTCCTAGTAATAGTATCTAATACATACGGAACTGACTACGTACAAAACCTGAACCTCTTGCAATGCTAAAAATCATCATCCCCACCATCATACTAATACCTGTAGCATGAATATCAAAACCTCATATAATCTGAATCAATTCAACAACCTACAGCCTACTAATTAGTCTCACCAGCCTACCACTCCTAAGTCAACTTAACGATAACAGCCTAAACTCATCATTATTGTTCTTCACGGACTCCTTATCAGCCCCTCTATTAACACTTACCACGTGACTCCTACCCCTGATACTCATAGCTAGTCAATCCCACCTATCAAAAGAACCACTGGCCCGAAAAAAACTTTATATTACAATACTAATCCTCCTACAATTATTTCTAATCATAACATTTGCCGCTACAGAACTAGTTATATTTTATATCTTATTCGAAGCGACTCTAGTGCCCACGCTAATCATTATTACCCGATGAGGAAACCAAACAGAACGCCTAAACGCAGGACTATACTTCCTATTTTATACCCTAGTAGGATCACTACCATTACTAGTAGCGTTACTATATATACAAAACAACATAGGCACACTAAACTTCTTAGTAGCCCAATACTGAACCCAAACCCTACCAAACTCCTGATCCAATATTCTCCTGTGATTAGCGTGCATGATGGCATTCATAGTAAAAATACCCCTCTATGGACTCCACCTATGACTTCCTAAAGCGCATGTAGAGGCCCCTATCGCCGGATCCATAGTACTTGCCGCCGTACTTCTAAAACTGGGAGGTTACGGCATAATACGAATCACCATCCTGCTTAATCCCCTGACAAGCTTTATAGCGTACCCCTTCATAATATTGTCAATATGAGGAATAATTATAACAAGCTCCATCTGCTTACGCCAAACCGACCTGAAATCACTAATTGCATACTCTTCCGTAAGCCATATGGCCCTAGTAATTGTAGCTATCCTTATCCAAACACCGTTAAGCTATATAGGCGCAACCGCCCTAATAATCGCCCACGGCCTTACATCATCTATACTATTCTGCTTAGCTAACTCTAACTATGAACGCACTCACAGCCGAATCATGATCCTTGCACGCGGCCTACAAACCCTACTACCACTAATAGCGGCATGATGACTATTAGCGAGCCTAACCAATCTAGCACTACCCCCTACCATCAATCTAATCGGAGAATTACTCGTAGTGATGGCCTCATTCTCATGATCTAATGCTACCATTATTCTTATAGGAGTAAACATCATTATTACCGCCTTATACTCCCTATATATACTTATTATAACACAACGCGGAAAACACACCCACCACATCAAAAATATTAAACCCTCATTTACACGAGAGAACACCCTAATAATACTCCATCTTGTACCACTACTACTGCTATCACTGAACCCTAAAATAATTCTAGGACCCCTTTACTGTAAATATAGTTTAAGAAAAACATTAGATTGTGAATCTAATAATATGAGCTCAAACCTCCTTATTTACCGAAAAAGAATGCAAGAACTGCTAACTCATGCCCCCGTGTATAAAAACACGGCTTTTTCAACTTTTAAAGGATAGAAGTAATCCATTGGCCTTAGGAGCCAGAGAATTGGTGCAACTCCAAATAAAAGTAATTAATTTATTCGCCCCATTTACTATTATAACACTATTTATACTCACGATACCAATTATCCTGGCCAGCACTCCAATCTACGAAAGCAAACTCTACCCACAGTACGTGAAAACTACCATCTCTTATGCCTTCATAACCAGCATAATCCCCACAATAATATTCATTTCCTCAGGACAAGAAATAATCATCTCAAACTGACACTGAATGACTATTCAAACTATAAAACTATCATTAAGCTTCAAACTGGATTATTTCTCGATAATCTTCATACCCGTAGCTCTATTTGTCACATGATCCATCATAGAATTTTCAATCTGATATATATCCTCAGATCCTTATATCAATCGATTCTTCAAGTATCTATTAATATTCCTTATCACCATAATAATTTTAGTCACTGCGAATAACCTATTCCAATTATTCATCGGCTGAGAAGGAGTAGGCATTATATCTTTCCTGCTCATCGGATGATGATATGGACGGTCAGATGCAAATACAGCCGCCCTTCAAGCAATCCTTTACAACCGCATCGGAGATGTAGGCTTCATCATAGCCATAGCATGATTCTTAACTAATCTAAACACATGAGACCTCCAACAAATCTTCATAATTCATCATAACGACCTAAACATACCACTCATAGGTCTCCTACTAGCGGCAACTGGCAAATCAGCCCAGTTTGGCCTACATCCATGACTACCCTCAGCCATAGAAGGGCCCACACCAGTATCAGCCCTACTACACTCAAGCACTATGGTCGTAGCTGGAGTATTCCTACTAATCCGATTCCACCCTTTAATAGAACATAACACAATAATACAGACAACTACCCTATGTTTAGGAGCCATCACCACACTTTTCACAGCGATATGCGCTCTCACCCAAAACGATATCAAAAAAATCATCGCATTTTCGACTTCGAGTCAACTAGGATTAATAATCGTCACAATCGGAATTGGCCAACCATATCTAGCATTTCTACACATCTGCACCCACGCGTTCTTTAAAGCCATGCTATTCATATGCTCCGGATCCATCATCCACAACCTAAACGACGAACAGGATATTCGAAAAATGGGAGGCCTGTTCAAACCAATACCATTTACCACTACCTCACTAATCATTGGCAGCCTAGCACTTACAGGCATGCCATTTCTCACAGGATTTTACTCCAAAGACTTAATTATCGAAACCGCCAACACATCGAACACCAACGCCTGAGCCCTACTTCTGACCCTGATAGCCACATCCATGACAGCCGCCTACAGTACCCGAATAATATTTTCCACACTTCTAGGACAGCCCCGATTCAACTCTACGATTTCAGTAAACGAAAATAATCCACTATTAATTAACCCCATTAAACGTCTACTACTCGGAAGCATCTTCGCAGGATACCTAATAACCCTCAACATTCCACCCACAATGATCCCACAACTAACTATACCACTCCACCTAAAATTCACAGCCCTCACCGTAACACTATTAGGCTTCACACTGGCCCTAGAACTCAGCACAACCTCACTAAATCTCAAATTCAAATACGCGTCAAACCTGTCCAAATTTTCGAACCTCTTGGGGTATTTCCCCACCATTATCCACCGTTTAGTGCCAACAATAAACCTAACAGCAGGCCAAAAACTAGCCTCCACATTAATGGATATAATCTGACTAGAATATTTACTACCAAAATCCATTTCCCACCTAAACATGAAGTCATCAATCACCATTTCCAACCAAAAAGGTCTAATTAAACTGTATTTCTTATCCTTCATAATTACCCTGACCCTAGCCCTAATTCTAACAACAACTAATTTCCACGAGTAATCTCCATGATAACCAACACTCCAACAAGAAGAGACCAACCAGTCACAATAACCAATCAAGTACCATAACTATATAAAGCCGCAATACCCATGGCCTCCTCACTAAAAAACCCCGAATCTCCTGTATCATAAGCTACCCAATCACCCATACCATTAAATCCAAGCACAACATCAGCCTCATCATCTTTCAAAATATAACAAGCTAATAATAACTCAGATAGAAGGCCCGCAATAAACGCACCTAGTACAGCCTTGTTAGAAACCCAGACCTCAGGATATTGCTCAGTGGCCATAGCAGTTGTATAACCAAAAACAACGAGCATACCACCCAAATAAATTAAGAACACTATCAAACCCAAAAAGGACCCACCAAAACTTAACACAATACCACAACCAACTGCTCCACTGACGATCAAAACTAGACCACCATAGATAGGAGAAGGCTTAGAAGAAAAACCCACAAAACCAACTACAAAAATAATACTTAAAATAAATACAAAATATGTCATCATTATTCCCACATGGAATCTAACCAAGACCAATGACATGAAAAATCATCGTTGTTATTCAACTATGAGAACTCTAATGACCAACATCCGAAAAATACATCCGCTGGCCAAAATTATCAACAACTCACTCATCGACCTACCCGCACCATCTAACATCTCAGCATGATGAAACTTTGGATCCCTCCTCGCGGTATGCTTAGCCTTACAAATCCTAACAGGCCTTTTCTTAGCCATACACTATACCTCAGACACCACCACGGCCTTTTCATCAGTCACCCACATTTGCCGAGACGTTAACTACGGCTGAATCATTCGGTATATGCACGCAAATGGAGCCTCCATATTCTTCATCTGTCTCTACATACACGTGGGACGAGGACTATACTACGGATCCTACACGCTAATAGAAACATGAAACATTGGCATCATCCTCCTATTTACAATCATAGCCACAGCATTCATAGGCTATGTACTTCCGTGAGGACAAATATCATTCTGAGGGGCGACCGTCATTACCAACCTCCTATCAGCAGTCCCCTACATTGGAACCAACCTAGTAGAATGAATCTGAGGGGGATTTTCAGTTGATAAAGCAACCCTAACACGATTCTTCGCCTTTCACTTCATTCTCCCCTTCGTAGCATCAGCACTAGTAATAGTACATCTGCTATTCCTACATGAAACAGGATCCAATAACCCATCAGGAGTCTCCTCTGACTCAGACAAAATCCCATTCCACCCATATTATACAATTAAAGATATCCTGGGGGCCCTCCTACTAATCTTGATTCTGATATTACTAGTAATATTTTCACCAGATCTGTTGGGAGACCCAGACAACTACATCCCAGCCAACCCCCTCAGCACTCCACCACATATTAAACCTGAATGATATTTTCTATTCGCTTACGCCATTTTACGATCTATCCCCAACAAACTAGGAGGAGTCCTAGCCTTACTCCTATCAATCTTAATCCTAGCTATTATCCCACTACTTCATACGTCAAAACAGCGAGGAATAATATTCCGACCCATCAGCCAATTTCTCTTCTGACTTTTAGTAGCAGATCTACTCACACTAACATGAATCGGAGGACAACCGGTCGAACACCCCTTCATCGCTATCGGCCAGCTAGCCTCAATCCTGTACTTCACAATCCTCTTAATTCTCATACCCATCGCCGGCATTATCGAAAATTACATCCTAAAATGAAGAGTCTTCGTAGTATAACAATTACCTTGGTCTTGTAAACCAAAAATGGAGAACACCACGACTCTCCCTAAGACTCAAGGAAGAGGCAACAGCCCCACCACCAACACCCAAAGCTGACGTTCTGATTAAACTATTCCCTGACATATCAAACTCCCCATATTCATATATATCACTACATCCACTGTGCCATCATAGTATCTCTTTTTTCCTTTCTTTTTCCCTCCCCTATGTACGTCGTGCATTAGTGGTTTGCCCCATGCATATAAGCATGTACATACGATGGTTGATTTCACATAATGACATGGACTCCAACAATTCGATCCAAACACTATAAGTCCTCGGGATAAGTGCAATTCACCTAGCCCACGAAGCTTGATCACCAGGCCTCGAGAAACCAGCAACCCTTGTAAAAAGTGTACCTCTTCTCGCTCCGGGCCCATCCCAACGTGGGGGTAGCTAGACTGAATCTATACCTGGCATCTGGTTCTTTCTTCAGGGCCATTTAGATCCACGGATTCAATCCTACTGACCTCTCAAATGGGACATCTCGATGGACTAATGACAAATCAGCCCATGATCACACATAACTGTGGTGTCATGCATTTGGTATCTTTTAATTTTTCGGGGGGGGGAACTGGTATCACTCAGCTATGACCGTAAAGGTCTTGACGCAGTCAGATAACTTGTAGCTGGGCTTAATTATTATCATTTACCAGCATCATACAACCATGAGGTGTATTTTAGTCAATGGTCGCAGGACATACACGTATACACGTATACACGTATACACGTATACACGTATACACGTATACACGTATACACGTATACACGTATACACGTATACACGTATACACGTATACACGTATACACGTATACACGTATACACGTATACACGTATACACGTATACACGTATACACGTATACTACACGCACACATATTATACGTTCATGTTAATTTAAATGACAGACATTAAGTTAACTAAGACAAACCCCCCTTACCCCCCGTAACTTCAAAAAGTATACAAATATCCACTTTCGTCCTGCCAAACCCCAAAAACAGAACTAGATAAATGCAACAAAAATGAAGCCAGGATTTGCAACCAAATTTGACTTAACCAACCCAATCAACAGGTCACAAAACACAAACATAATACTTAAATCTTAAATCTATCTATAGATATACATTTCTCACCTCTAACTCCCCCCTATCGACCCTTCACTTTCTTCTTTTTCCCACCAACTACCCTTACTAAATCCACCA